CCATCACCCATTAATACAATACCAACATTATTTGATTCCAAATTCAGAGCAATGCCTATTGTACCCTCTTCAAATTCTACTAATTCGCCCGCCATTACGTCATCAAGACCATGAATACGAGCAATGCCATCGCCTACTTGAAGTACGGTACCGGTATTTACAATCTTTACTTCTCTAGTATATTGCTTAATACGTTCGCGGATAATATTACTAATTTCGTCGGCTCGACTGGTTACCATGAGTCTTTCTTAATTCTAAACAAAAAATAATAATAAATAAAAAATAATGCCTACAGTAGATAGTAGAAGGACTAATCCGTTATTTCTTTCATTGCCCCCAATATGCCAATATTAACACTGATGGTACGTAAATGTAACTCGTTGTTTAAACAACTATTCAGAGTTCCTAGAGCTCCTTGTAAGGCTTGTTGTAAAACCCATTGTTGGACTTGATTAATCGCCCTTTGTTGTTCAAAACGAAGAGTTTCATTGTTGTTATTTTCTTGTTGTTCTAAAGTCGTATAAATTGAATTAAGCAAATTCAATTTGTCCCGTTCTATCGCAGAGTATTGATTCACTCGATACTGAGCTGCTTCTATTTCTACTTTACGTAAGCGAGCCCGGGCTTTTTCCAGCTGTTCAACGGCCCCCCTGCTTAATTCTTCTGAATTTCGAATAGTATTCAAGATTCTCTGCTTTCGATTATCTAATAAATCACTTAATGAAAGTAGATTATATTTCCATTCATTTCAAAATTTCCATGACCCCTTCCCGAACCAAACATGAATCTTTCAATTCATTTGGCTCTCACGCTCAATTACTTCGATTACGTATTACGTATGGTAAATTCATATATCTTTTTTTTGAATGTAATGAGCCTATCCTCTATTCTCTCGTCATATTCGAAAATAAAAATATCGAAAGGAATCACTAATCCAAGACAAAAAGATTCGGAGGACTCTTCTGACCAAACAAAAAATATGTAATTGTCAGCAAAGTTGTTTATTTTTTTTTTTCAATCCAAAAAGTTTTTCTTACTTTAAAACACAATAATACATAGGTTGTCCATTCAGCATTGTCTAAAAAGGGAATAAAATCCAATAAGTAGTTCAAATCATTTTATTGATATGAGTGTTCTATATCAATAAAATTATTTTTTTTTTGTTTTGAAACCATCTCTATATTAACATATATATTAACATAGTGGTAGAAAGAGTACCATGCCGCGTCTGGACTTCAAACGATTTAGCTTTAACCATGTTAACGGTCCTACATTATTGGTTGATAGAGAATCAAAGTATATTTACCAATCAATTACGAAATGCTATGGTTCTTACATATGATTTATTAATTTATTTAGAAGTAATTCGCAAGCTCGTGCACCTTTCGTTCCTAGTTATACCGGAAAAAGTACAGCTGGTTGAATCCAGCCTATTCTTGAAATAAACAACTCGCACACACTCCCTTTCCAAAAAAGATCAATACCCCAATCACTACACTTAGATTTATTGGATTTGTTGCTAAAATATCGGTATTAAACCCGAAACTACCGGCGGATGGCCAATGGCCCAAAGAAAGGAAAGAATCGGTTACATTTTTCATATGATCTCCTCTTATAGATAGACTAAAAAATCGAACAGAGTTCTTTTTGTATCACTTCGCCCTTAATATATATGGGCGGATCTTGGTTGGGTAATGATTCTTATGGCGCGAATAATCAAGAGGAGAATCATTCTGATTTTCCCATTTCTTCCTATTTCGAAATCTACTAAAAAATCTATTCGATTTTAGAAGAAATTGTTAATTACCCTCTTTGTTCCAACCCTTCCTAAACAGGGCCTCCTTGGACTACGAAGGGGAAGGCTGAAAGCGAGTCGGCATGCTACTTCCTCATCCACAAATCAGCCCTTCCCGTGGGTTATTTTTTCAACGAATAAGTAATTGTAGGAATGAAATCTTGATATAATTCGAAAAAGCAAAGCACAAGGCCTAAGGCAATAAAAAATGAAAAAAACAATTTTTATTATTTATAAGATTAAACAAAAGGATTCGCAAATAAAAGTGCTAATGCTACAACCAGGCCATAAATTGTTAAAGCTTCCATAAAAGCTAGACTAAGCAATAAAGTACCTCGTATTTTTCCCTCCGCCTCGGGCTGTCTAGCGATACCTTCTACAGCTTGGCCCGCAGCAGTACCTTGACCAACTCCAGGCCCAATAGAAGCAAGTCCTACAGCCAATCCAGCAGCAATAACGGAAGCGGCAGAAATCAGTGGATTCATGATAAGTTCCTCGTACCAAAAAAAGAAATAGTTAATGATACACCCAACCAATGAATTCTGACTTAATTCTTCCATCGCTACGATTCATCCGGTCGAAATAACTACGAACTTCGAATTCAAGGAAAAATATTATTGAATCCGCAAAACTACTTAAATATCTCTTTTTTACTTTCTATCGAGAGAGTCTTTGTAAATACATACAACTTTCGTTCTTACGTTT